ATCGGGAAGTACCGTTTGTGGAACCTCAATATCTACGGGCTTATTAGCTAAATGGCAATTGGCACATACAATACGGCCGGTAGCTTCTCGCGGATTTTCATAACCCTGCTGGGCAAAAATGGGATATGCATTTGAAATGGGTGCTCGAGTTATTATATATATCATGAGCAATACGGAAATGGATCGAGTAATCTCTTCCTTTATCCAAGAAAAAGCATTTCTAGTTTGCATGGTCCAATCATTGATCCTGAAAATTTCTACAATAAGATTAGGTAGGTTACTGGCATCGTTCCCTATCCATGAATCTGCTATTTACTGAAATAATTTTCCTAGAGGAAGAATACGAGTAGAAAGAAAAAGAATTAGTAAATTTTTGAATGTTTAGCTTTTATATACAAAAAAACAAAATAATTGGATCAGTGGATCGTTTTTTCAGTCATTCATTGAATGATAAATCACTACAAGTGAGGGAGATACGCGATTTAAATAACGGAAAATCCAATATTTAAAAATAGTATCTAAAATGACTGGAAAAGTGGAAACAAGACCAGATATAATTTGCTCATTCTGAGTAAACCCAAAATCTTTATAGACAGAACCAATTATTAGTTCCCAACCATGAGTCGAATGGAATCCTATACATAAATCAGTTAACAAAAGAATCGAAAAAGCTTTTATTGTGTCACTTAAGTTATATAGGAATTCTTGAACCCAAGAGTTAAGAATAATGAGTTCTTGATTACCCAGAATAGAATAACCACTTAGAATAAAGAAACAGATTATATTTGTCGAGAAGTGCAAAATCGTATGGATACGATCTTGGTTGTGTGTCTTGATCAATTGGATGGTTTCTTTGTAGATTCCCATACGAAGGTTTTGTAAACGTGTTTCCGGGTATTCCTTTAACATTTCATCCAAGAGGAACAGTTCCTCAAATTCTATGAATTTCTTTAAAATACTTTTTTCTTGAATGATATTCAAGAAAATTTCGGATTGTTTAGTATTCCACCAATTAGTAAACCAAGATTCCATACATTTATTAAATGTAAAAGAAATGCCCCAGGGCAAAAAGACTATAGATGTAAGACATAGAAGGGGAATGAATACTTTCTTTTTTGCCATTTTTCGTCTTTAATGAACTCAGCTTCATCTCATTTGTCAATATATGATAATAATCTTTCTATCAAGCATAAGTTCTATTACAAGTCATAGAACCTATATATTCGAATCTATTCCCGCTTTTTTTATTTGTAATTCGGAAGTTAGTTCTTGCCTTGAATTTATAATAAAAAGAATACAGAAATCAAAGAAGAAAACGAAAGAATCCACTGCCAATTCGAATGAAGAAAAAAAAATATTGTTTCAAACAATTAAAAATAATTTTGAAAAATAAATGCTTTCTTAGGGAAAAACATTTATTTTTCGAAATTATTTTTATCAAATTTCCATTGGTACACGCAAGAATATGGACAAGTCCCAAGCTTTTTGTGCAACTTTGCGTGGAGTCCTATAATAATCATCAATAGGAGTCAAGGGAATGGCCCCCTGTTCTCTGGTTTGCATATAAAGGACACCATTACGATACCTACTATCTTTTTTAGTTTCTATTTGACTTTGTATTATGAGGGACTGAATATCGTCCATACGGACTCGGATAAAAATACGACGATTTTTTCCAGGAAATCCGTAACGAAAAAAACACACCATTTTATTTTTTTTATCGAAAAAATCATAACCACTACCCACATTCCAAAAAATTAGAAGCCACCAAGAAAAACTTAGAAAGAGACCCGCGGTTCCATAGAAAGTCATCGTGGCCCCTTGTGGCAAAAAAGGAACTAGCTCAGGCTCAAACTCCGACGAAATGAAAGATAACAAATTCCTGCCATAATAACCGGAAGCTGAAATCAATAAAACCCCTAATGAACCTAAAAGAATGAAAGAAGCCCAGAAGAAATCGCTTGGTTTTCGAGACCCCGTTACAATGTCGATCCATGCGTCTTCTGAGCGCCAAACATGTTCTGACTCCCAAGTCATATTTTATCCTCCTTATTATTATTAAGGCTTATATGATATTAGTATCTTCCTTTTCTTTCTTTTGTTTTTTAATGGAATAGTTATTTAAAAATAGAATAACAAAACCAAGTCAAATTCATTTGACTTTATCTAAAAAAATAAATGAGATTTGTCCGCCCGTATCTAAAAAATCTTGTTTTTTTGAACATGAAGAAATAAAGAAGCCATTGCAATTGCCGGAAATACTAGGCCCACTAAAGGAACAAAAATGGAAGGTAAGTTTATCATAAAAAGGGTACCTCGATTTAATATTTGTACCTGTTATTTTTTTTGATTGTTATATTAATTTCATATTTTGATTACTCTTATATATATTGTAATAAAGATAGTCTATAATCACTAGAATTCATATAGACTTATACTAAGTATATTTACAAAATTATACTAAGTATAGCTAAATGACTATATATGGATAAAATATATATATTCTATACTCTATATATTGAGTATACATATGAGTATACACAATATATATAGAATATAATAAATCAATAATAAAAGAAAAAAATTGAAAAATATTTATTACTAAAGAACATTATTAAAGAATAGAATAAAAAAAAAGTACAAATCGAATCCAATAATAATTATAAGGAATGTAGAACTAAATAACTGGATGAATTTAGCCCTCTATTTCTACAAGAAACATGTGTATGATAATATAACTTTTTATTATTCTTAGGATTTTTCTATTAATATCTTATTAGTTTGCTCTTGTGTGTTCTAATTTGATTTTTGTCTCATAATTTATTTTATTTGAAGTTCAAAATAAAAAAAAGAATTTTAGGCTCTGCTTGATTTTTCATTTTGAGTCAAAGGAAAGAAAGCGTGGAGTTGAAATAACTCACTTAGAACCTCCTTTAAAGGATTACGTGGTACGATTGAATCAAATAAGCCCTTTTGGAATAAAAATTCAGCCGATTGTGAACCTTCGGGTACTTCCTTATTCAACGTTTGTTCAATTACTCTTTTACCCGCAAATGCAATGTAAGCATTTGGTTCGGCAATAATGATATCCCCCAACATGCCAAAACTAGCTGTCACACCCCCAGTAGTAGGAGATGTAAGGATCGATACATAGAATAATTTTTGATTAATTTGATAATCATGTAAAGCAGAAGATATTTTAGCCATTTGCATCAAGCTCAAACTTCCTTCTTGCATACGCGCTCCTCCGGACGCACATACTAGAATAAGAGGTAAAAGTTGATTGCTAGCATATTCGACCAACCGAGTGATTTTCTCACCCACTACGGATCCCATACTACCCCCCATAAACTGAAAATCCATAATACCAATTGCTACAGGAATACCGTTTAGTTGACCTGTGCCTGTTTGAACAGCCTCCCTTAATCCTGTCTTTTTTTGATAAGAATCAATACGATTTTTATAAGGTTCCTCTTCCGAATGAAATTCTATGGGATCTACAGAGACCATGTCTTCATCCATAGGATTCCAAGTACCTGGATCAATCGAAAGTTCGATTCTATCTGAACTGCTCATTTTCAAATGATATCCACAGTGTTCACAAATATTCATTTTTGATTTCAAAATTTTCTTATAATTTAATCCATAACAATTTTCGCATTCAATCCACAAATGCTTATATTTTTGAGTCTCATCGAGATCACTAGAACTTTCTCTTTTAGGAAAATCACTATCATTTGTCTCATTCGTGCTAGTTATTATACTAGCACTCTTGCTTTCACTACTATTTATGCCCTTACCACAAAAGTAACGATTAAAGTCACTATCATCTAAAATGTAACTATCAATACCGATTTGAGAACGAAGATAACTCTCAATGCAACTATTAATGTTATTATTCCAATTAGATTTAGTATCATACATGTAATGATCATCATCACTCTTAGAGCCATTCTCCAAATACCTAGAATTCTTATAACTAGAAAAAAAACTTTCTGGTTCATTTAGAAAAGAATGATCATTGTCAATCTCAAAAATTTGATTTTCAATAGCAAAATATATGGAATAACTCTTCCTATTCCTATCCCTAACTAAAAAAGTTTTATCAGATAAGAAATTCCTGATGTTCCTGATACCTACTAAAAAATCAACATTGCTGTAACTAAAATTTTCACTATTCTTCCAACTATGAATGTTTTTATCCATATCAGTGAAAATTGGGGAGTCTTCACTTACACTGGTATTTTCAATAGGACCAAAACTCTCTATTGATTTACTTAAACCACACCCGTATTCTAACTCCCTAGTAAACAGCATAGAATTGAACCACCATTTTTCCATAGAAATTTTTTCCTCTATTTACATGACATGACAATTGATGAATAGTCATTCAATGAAAAATCATATAAATAGTTTATTTTTAATATCATATCTCATTTATTTACTATCAATAAAAAATTAGAATAAATATAAAATAAATATAATAAGTATATAAATCCAATATAATATATAGGGTTAATAACTGATAATAATAACGAGCAAGTGGGTATTAAAAAAAATGATTCTTTTTTTCATGAAAACTCGGAGTATTATTTCACTATATATGTCACTATATATGTGCTGGAATTTTTTTTCTATAAAAAAAATATTCGATTTTCAATGATTATATTTTTTAAATGAAAAAATAAAGAAAAAAACCTCATTGGGGGTACTTACTGTATTTAAGGACCCAATGACTTCATTGAGTCATTATTAATTTCTTTTTTCCCATATTATATCTTCTAATTATATCTTCTACCTCTATCCATTTTTGTATTTTTTTTTTCATTTTGAAGATAGATAAAAATCGATTTTTATGGTTATAGAAAATAACATTCTATGTCAATAACAAGAAATAAAAAATTAGGTATGAATCGAACAAAAAAAAGGGGGGGGGATAAAAGAGAAAAGAGTTCTAGTGGAACAGAACAAACGATGTCGAGCCAAGAGCACCCCGATTTCTATATAATAGATTCTATCTACTAGAAATAATGGCGGATGTTAGAATCCACAGCTAATCTAATCATGTCTTTCAAGTCGCACGTTGCTTTTTACCACATCGTTTCAAACGATGTTTTACCATAACATTCTTTTAGATCCGGTATGTAATTGATTCAATCTATAATATATATATATATAATCTAAAAATAATCTATATATAATCTAATAATAATCTATATATAATCTAATAATATATACTTTTGACTTCTAGATATATAACTGGACAATTTCATTTCTAAAGAAGTATAAAAAAAAATTCAAATTTCTTGAAAAAATAGAAAGAAATATGAAAGAATAATAAATATATATTTTACAATTAAATGATTAAATAAAATGATTAAAATAAGATTACAAAAAAAAACAAAAAAATCGAGTCTATTTTGAATCTAGATCTACATATTAAAAAGCGACTCGATTTAGATTAGAGACGAATGATTCAAAAAAATCAAGGGTCATCTTTATTCTGATATACAATTTGTATTCAAATAGGTATATATCATGAATATATGTGATCTGGGACGGAAGGATTCGAACCTCCGAATAACGGGACCAAAACCCGCTGCCTTACCGCTTGGCCACGCCCCATTGTCGATTCGACACTAATAAACACTATTATTGGTTGTTCGTCAATTCCAGTTCCAAAATTATTCTCTATTATTCTCTATAGAATTAGAGAATAAATTGTTGCTAGGATTTTGATTTGATATGCTTAGATATCAAATTAAACTGAATTTATTGATCATTACATAAAATTCAATTAAGATATTGTATGAAAGTATGATTTCTTCGATTTTTTATTTCAGAATGAAAAGATTTTGAACTGGATAAGTTCAAATCAAAAAAGGATTTTGGGGGTCGGATCTTATTTGATCCATTTTTTTTAGTTTGATTACTCGTTTATTCATATTCATTCATATCTATAATGAATATGAATAAATATTCATGATAAATATGAATTCAATATTCGAATTATTTAGATTTACATTATTATTATTATCCATTTTTTTGAATTATTTTCTAGTATATTATTACATACTATATATATTTCTTTAGAATTCTTTTATTTTTTCTTTTTTATTAAATTCTTAATAAAAAAGTATAATAAATCGTAATCATATAATATAATATATAATATATATAATAAAACACAATAAAAATGAAAATTCGAATTCAAAAAAAGAAAAAATACAATTAATTTTCTTAAAGAACAAAATTTTTGTTATGCTTAATATCTTTAGCTTGGTCTGTATTTGTATTCACTCCGCCCTTTATTCAAGTAGTTTTTTATTGGCGAAATTGCCTGAAGCCTACGCTTTTTTGAATCCAATTGTAGATATTATGCCAGTAATACCCTTATTCTTTTTTCTCTTAGCTTTTGTTTGGCAAGCTGCTGTAAGTTTTCGATAAGGTCTTTAATTTGAATAATGTCCTAAAAAAATTCAAAATTTATTCGAAAACAAAAATTCAAACATTTTAACAATTTATAAGATCAGATAAGTCTTACAGTGTGAATCCTTGATTCCAATATGAAAATTTTTGGATAGACAAGAAAAAATCCGGACCATCTTATCATTTCCGTTTTTTCCATTGAGTCCACCACCAATACCTAGATCTCGATTGTGGATATGAAATAAAATTTTTGGTAATAGTAATTATTGGTAATAAAAGGTTCGACTCTTACTACAAATCAATTTCCGAATTTTTTTCTATTTCCTCGAAATCACTTCATTTCTTAGAAACTTTGTATCAAAGAAAACATAATGTGAAATAGAAGAGAATCTATTCTCTTTCTCTGTCGTTTTTTTTTAATTATCTTGGAGATTTTGTAATGCTTACTCTAAAACTATTTGTTTACACGATAGTGATATTCTTTGTTTCTCTTTTCATCTTCGGATTCCTATCTAACGATCCAGGACGTAATCCAGGACGTGAAGAATAAGAAAATATTTTTTGTTTTATATGTTTTCCTTACTTGTGCTGGATTTTGAAATATTTTTTGTTTTTCTATCTATGTTACATCTTTAACTAGTAAAAAAAAATGAAACAAACAAGGAAGGAAAAAAAAGAAGCTCCATAAGTTCAAACGAAAAAAATAACAAATCATCAATCAACGGAAACGGAAAGAGAGGGATTCGAACCCTCGGTACAAAAATTCGTACAACGGATTAGCAATCCGACGCTTTAGTCCACTCAGCCATCTCTCCCCAATAAAAAAATTGAATTATTATGTTTATGTTACATCGCATAAACAAAAAGAAAAGATAGGGCTTGAAAAAACGCCTTCTTTACATCTTATTTGATTGATATCTTATCTCTTTTTTTTTTTCTATTTGATTTCTATTCATTATTATATATTCTATATAATAATGAATATATTATAATATATTTAATAATTATTTAAATTTAATAATTATATATTTAATTCTATTTTATAGTTTTTTTTATACAGCCAGAGCCCAGCTAGGTACTGGCATGGCTCTTTTTTCCCATGAATCCTGGATAACAATGATTTATTTATTTTGAATGTATTTGATTTTTATTAAATTAAACATGATTAAACATAAATCAAAAATGACTTTTTGATTACTCCTTCTTTTGTTTTCGGGTAACCTATCGTATCTAAAAAAAAGAATGGAACTATGTATGGATTCTTGCACAATGCGTTTTTGTGTTATGACTTAAGTCATTTTGTCGAGATGTATCTGTCAAAATAACGTCAGTAAAAACAAAATCCAAAAATGAGATTCGCCCCCTTTTCTTAATTTCATTAGGGGGCCCCTTATGAAACATGTCAATACTCTAATTATCATAAAATTATGCCCGTATTTCTTAAATTATGCCTATTTCATAATTATGACCGATTCCCTTGTTCGACAAAAGATCCATTTATATACAATAATTGTATTGTAGCGGGTATAGTTTAGTGGTAAAAGTGCGATTCGTTCTATAGACCCCTTAAATAGTTAAGGGATCCCTTGCTTGATTAATTTCCTGATCAAAAAACTTTATTTCTTACTTAAAGGACTTTAATCCTTTATACCTCTCAACGAACGATTCGAGGTTTAATATACATTATCGTAATTTTTTGTATACAATTTAGAATTGATTCTAAAATGACTAAAATTATGAAACATAAGTTTTTGGAATTGGATCAAGAATCCCAATTTTTGAATATGAGTAAAGGATCCAGGGAGAAAGATATATAAAGTTTCTTTCTAATCGTAACTAAATCTTCCGTTTTTTTTATTTGTTTTGTATAGGAGAGATTGAAGCAAAATAGCTATTAAACGATTTTTTTAGTTTACTAGAAAGATCTACATATTTTTTTAGCTCGACGGAAATTTTATTCTTTTCCTAAAGATTCTCTCAAATAGAAATAGAGAACGAAGTAACTAGAAAAAAAAGATTGTTCTAATACTCCTCTTCTATAGGGATCATCTAAAAAGCAAGATGTTTTAAATATATTCATACAGAAAGGCTGACATAGATGTTATGGGTCATTTTTTTCATGTATTCCATCTCTTAAATAATTCTGTAAAGGAGCCGAATGAAACTAAAGTTTCACGTTCGGTTTTGAATTAGAGACGTTCAAAATGATGAATGAACGTCGACTATAACCCCTAGCCTTCCAAGCTAACGATGCGGGTTCGATTCCCGCTACCCGCTTATATCCTATTTCTATATTTATTCTATTCGAATCTATCTTTTTCTATTATAGAATGAATTCATTTTTATTACTAAATTAGTTAAATTTTTTTTAGTAAATTATTCTTCATTTCAATTTATTTATTTAGTTTTAGTTATTAATATTCAAATATTCAATTGAATTTGATTATTGAGTATTATTTTTCTTATTATATTATTTTATTATATATATTATTTTATTATATATATTATTTTATTATATATATTATGATTTTATCTATATTATATAGATAGAATATTCTATAGAATTCTTTTTTTCTTTAACTTTATCACGAAAATTTCGTGATAAAGTTAAAGAAAAAAAGAAAAGCGCCCATTGTCTAATGGATAGGACATAGGTCTTCTAAACCTTTGGTATAGGTTCAAATCCTATTGGGCGCAAATATATTGCATATAAATATATATATTTTATATACAATTTGTGTTTTGTCCCTCTATTTTAAAATTCATTTTTTGTATAGAATCTTAAAAAATCATGAATTTCTTATCTTTTTTATTTTTCGATTTTTTTATATTAGATTTATATTCGAATTTAATAAGATTTTTCTTAATATTTTGAATTATATTCAAATTCAAAGAAAAGATATTAAAAGAAAAAAATTATGAAAATTAGAAAATTATGAAATTCTTAATCAATTTTTTTCTACTTGTTCCTGGAGTAAAAAGAGTTCCATCTGTTCCTGAATAGCTTCCTTCAAAAGGGCTTCTGCTTCCCCAGTAAATGTTTTGGTAGAAGATATGATTTCGTTGAATTGAGGTTTATTCGTTTTTAAATAAGCACGTAACTCAACGAGAAATTTCCTTACCTGGTTAATTTCTAATGAATCAAGATAACCATTCGTTCCAGTATAAATAGTTATTATCTGTTCTTCTACTGTGAGAGGGGCTGATTGGGATTGTTTAAGCAACTCGCGCAATCGTTGACCTCTTGCCAATTGATTTTGAGTAGCTTTATCGAGATCAGAAGCGAATTGTGCAAAAGCTTCTAATTCTGCGAATTGTGCCAATTCCAATTTTAATTTACCAGCTACTTGTTTCATGGCTTTAATTTGAGCAGCAGATCCAACTCTGGAAACGGAAATACCCACATTAATTGCAGGCCTGATTCCAGCATTGAATAGATCGGCGGATAAAAATATTTGGCCATCCGTAATAGAAATGACATTAGTAGGAATATAAGCTGAAACATCTCCTGATTGGGTCTCAACTATTGGTAAAGCAGTCATACTTCCTTCACCTAACTGAGAACTTAATT